ATGACAGATCACGGCCATATTATTAAAAGCTTGTGGTAAGAATGGGTTTCGCTCTAGGGCCCGAAAATAATATTCCAAAGCTTTCGTATGTTCCCCGTTACTTGTGTGGATAAGGCCTATGTTATAGAGTATATAACTTCGATCATAAGGATCAATTTCTAGTCGCATAGCTTCATAATAATTCTGTAAAGCTTCCGCATAATTTCCTTCGGATTGAGCCGACATCCGTTACGGTCGTCATTCGATTCAAAGAATCTCCGTTTCAGAACCGTACATGAGATTTTCATCTCATACGGCTCCTCCTTTATGTGCATAATGATAATAATACATGGAATCAAAAAGACTGAAATATTCTCATTATAAACTAAGCGGGGCTGGTGTTTTTACAAGAAATCTCTAGCCAACCTTCTTGTAGAAGATCTTTCCTTAACATCAAGCATGTTGGTATTAGATAAAAAAAGTTACTCCAACAATTTCTTTGTCTTCAACGCCCTTTAATTTGCAGGAATTAGTCACTTCAACAGTCTTCGATGGTTATACGGGTATCCAAAATACGAACGAGATGGATGTTTGTTGTCCCAACCATTGTTAGTCCCGATCCTGATAAGGAAAAGGGATAATTTATAACAAAGTTTTCGTGTGTTGATTCCTAGGAGTAGTGCTTCTTCCCCTATGCCCCCTATTGGTACTAGTGGAGTAGGGTTGACCTAACCCATAGGTGTAACCTTTCGCTCAATACTCTAGAATCGACAATTGAAGCATCTGAGGCTGCATTAATCGGGGATACACGACAGAAGGCGTTGTTTTATTTACAAACTTCACCTTCAACAAGCGTAGATTTATTTCCATAATTTTTTTCTTCCTATCCCGAATAATGTTGTCTTTCTCTTAAGACTGAGAGCGGTAAAAATATAAAAAAAAATAATCAAATCGCACCATCTCTGTAATAGGTGAATGCCTCTTTTTCTCCCGAAGTTGTCGGAATTATTCGTAATAAGATATTGGCTACAATTGAAAAGGTTTTATCAATAAAATTTCCATTTATCCCAGATCTAGACATAGGTGTATTAATTCTATAATTTATTTTAATTCCCTTTCGTGAGAAAACGATCCCACAAACAAAGGAATTGTGCAGTACGAAATAACATAAAAACGGATTCATTAAAATAAAAAGAAAGACCTTTTACTCAAATTGTTTCTTTTTGACAGGAATCAATAAAAAAAAATCCGGGGGCGGTTCATGAATTTGGAATAAATTTATGGGTTAAGAAGTTGGAGTAAAGAGTTGTTGTTGAAAAATCTAAAACTGGAAAGGAATTTTATAATTTTTATGAAAATTGAATAATAGTGTAAACTAAATAGAATCATGATTTAAAGGTATCCATTAAACACAGTCTAAAAAAAATATATCGATCATTGGATTCGTTTCAATTGAGTGATTTAATCCGGTATAAATATTAGAAAGGGCGGAAACACCATCTTCGCAAACATGAATAGATATATATCCTTATTTTACAATTTTTGGATTTATCTTTATCCCCAGCCTCGGAGGAAAGATTTTTCTTTGATGAAAAGTTTTCTATTTTTAGAGTTAAAATTGAATGTACATACCTATCCAAAATAATATGAATGACTCACTATTCACTCGGTTTTTGGGCCATAATCATTATGTGGGAGAGATGGCCGAGTGGTTCAAGGCGTAGCATTGGAACTGCTATGTAGACTTTTGTTTACCGAGGGTTCGAATCCCTCTCTTTCCGTACTCGTCAACTGATTCACCAATGTTACTGACTGCAATGCATCAAATAAGAATGGATACTCCAACAGTTAGACCTTTCTTTGATATAGATTATCTATCCCTACCCCGAATTTCTGTGGTACGAAAAATACTGGACAAAATCGACAAGGAATGAAAATACCCTACCGATCTATGATACATGAATAAGAGAAAAATCCCCAGATGAAACCCCTTACCTTACTTACCCCCGGTCCCTTTACTTAAGCCAAAACTAAGGGGGCAAAATTGCCCGAACCCTTGTTATTTTAGTTAGGGTTAAGTCTGACGAGAGTAATATTCTACAACTAGCAATTCGTTTATTTTCAAACCGACCCATTTACTATCTATTATTTGATTGACTAATCCTTCATATTGGAATGGGTGAAGAGTCAAATGTTTTGGTAATTCCTCACGGGGGGGTGAATCAAGATAATTTTGAATCAGAGCCCTGGATTTTTGCTCATCCCTCACTGTAATAATATCTCGGGGTTTGCAGCGATAACTTGGTATATCTACTATACGACCATTAACTAAAATATGTCTGTGGTTAACTAATTGGCGGGCTTGAGGAATAGTCGAAGCCATACCTAATCGAAAAAGGATGTTATCTAAACGCATTTCAAGTAATTGTAGTAAAACCTGACCTGTTGATCCTTTGGCTTTTCCGGCGATCCGAACGTATTTAAGTAATTGTTGTTCTGTAAGACCATAATGAAAGCGCAATTTTTGTTTTTCTTCTAAACGAATACGGTATTGAGATTTTTTGCCGGGGCGCGATTGGTTTCTAAGATCGCTTCCGGTTCTAGGCTTTTTACTAGTTAGCCCCGGTAAAGCCCCCAGACGACGGATTTTTTTGAAACGAGGTCCTCTGTAACGCGACATAAAGACTCCTTATTTTTTATGAAATTTCATAAAACAAAATTAAAACTAAACTAAAATATGATAAATTAAGCGAAATTTACTGAAGTATTACAAAGAATAAATAATTAGAGGAATTGTATCAATATCCGTACCTTAATTGTATATAAATAATTGTATTATATAAATAAAAAGAATTTTAAATAATAAAAATTTAGGGTTCTTTTCTTATCTTAATTGATTTGTTCTACAGAGACCGAACTCCTCCAATCCAATTTTTATTCATAATTGGAAGTTCCTACGAAATAATAGAAATAGATCAGTGACCTTTGGGAAAAGGGAAAGAAGTTTTTAACTTTAATTTCACATTATCCATTAAATTATGTAAAAAATCAAACAAATGTAGAAAAGCCGGCTATCGGAATCGAACCGATGACCATCGCATTACAAATGCGATGCTCTAACCTCTGAGCTAAGCGGGCTCACATAACATAAATTGTACACATATACTAATTTAGTAAACTACTGAGATATTAATTGTTCATTCTTAGCTATTTCATAAGAAATATTATTTATATAAATATAAAAATAAATAAATATATAAATAAATATAAAATATATATAAAGAATATTTCCAAAAATATTGGATATTTGAATATTAAATTTCGATCTATTTCTCAAATATATGTTTATCGATAATTAATATCTTAATTAGCTTAATTAATATAGTAAGATTTTTTTTTACTATTCTATAAGTACTATGTTTTTAAGTACTATGTTTTTTTGATATTTTATTATATTTCATATATATTTTATTATATTTCATATATATTTTATTATATTTCATATATATTTTATTATATTTCATATATATTATATATGAAATATGAAATATATTTTCATTTTTTTATATATTTTATTTAGAATTATCTTCTAATTATAAATTAACGGAATGATTGTTTATAGCCATTTTATTAGTTATGGCTAGTAATTAAATTTAAAATTAATAATACTCAAATTTTCCTTTTTTTTGTTATGTTATAGAGGGTCTGCCCTAAGAAAAGGATAAGAATAAAATGAAAGATAAAAGTGTAATTCAGATCATAATGAAACACTCCTCTGGTTTCATTCGAAAAGGTGAAAGCTAAGATGAAAAAAAAAAAGAATCGACCGTTCAAGTATTAAAAATTACACGGATAGAAATAGGGGCATATCTAAGTATAATAAATATATTATATTTATATATAGTATAATATATATGTTATGCGGTATATATCTATATTGAATTTCTGATATAGAAATGTGATATAGAAATGATAGAATCATTTCTGATTGGACCAAATACTGATCTCCGATAGAGATCAAAGAAAATAGACAAGAAATAAAATAGTAGAATAGTAGAAAACACTTTTAAATATAGGAACCGGTATCTAATGAATTCAACGGTTCCAGCATAATATAAACGAAAGAAAAAAGGGTGACGGCATCATAATGTGATCCTAATCACAAAACAAAAAAGGGGATATGGCGAAATTGGTAGACGCTACGGACTTAATTGGATTGAGCCTTGGTATGGAAACCTACCAAGTGAGAACTTTCAAATTCAGAGAAACCCTGGAATTAAAAATGGGCGATCCTGAGCCAAATCCTGTTTTATTAAAACAAACAAGGGTTTCATAAACCGAGAATAAAAAAGGATAGGTGCAGAGACTCAATGGAAGCTGTTCTAACAAATGGAGTTGGCTGCATTGTGTTAGTAAAGGAATCCTTACATCGAAACTTCCGAAAGGATGAAGGATAAACCTATATGCATACGTATAGTACTGCAATACTATCTCCAAATGATTAATGACGGCCCGAATCTTTATTTTTTTATATTTATATGAAAAATGAAAGAATTGTTGTGAATCGATTAAAAATTGAAAAAAGAATCGAATATTCATTGATCAAATCATTCACTCCATCATAGTCTGATAGATCTTTTTAAGAATTGATTAATCGGACGAGAATAAAGATAGAGTCCCATTATACATGTCAATATCGACAACAATGAAATTTATAGTAAGAGGAAAATCCGTCGACTTTAGAAATCGTGAGGGTTCAAGTCCCTCTATCCCCAAAACGAAACGGTTGACTCCCTAATTATTTATCTTTTATCATTTTGTTAGCGATTCAAAATTCTTTATGTTTCTCATTCATTCTACTCTTTCACAAACGGATCTGAGCGGAAATTTTTTTCTTATCACAAGCCTCATGTGTTATATATATGATACACGTACAAACGAACATCTTTGAGCAAGGAATCCCCATTTAAAATTAAAATTGAATAATTAACAATATATATCATTATTTGTACTGAAACTTA